ATTTGAAATTAATAATACTAAATTGCCCTTTGTCGTTTTTTTTTTATTATGATCTGCCCTAAGAAAAGGATAAGAGGAGAAAAGTGCAATCCAGACCATAATGAAACATTCCTAGGGTTTCATTCGGAAAGGCGAAACCTAAGACGAAAAAAAAAAAAAAAAGAATCGACCGTTCAAGTATTCAAAATTGCACACTAAAAATGATAGAAAATCATAGAGATTGGGACATGTATATATATAATATATATATAATAGATATATGTTATGTGGTATATATCTATATTGAATTTCTGGTTGGACCAAGTATGGTCTCCAATAGAGATGAAAGAAGATAGATACAAAATCAAATCGGAGAAAACACTTTTCAATACAGGAATCGATATCTAATCAATTCAACGGTTCCAGCATAATATAAATGGAAATGAACAAAAAAGGGTAAACGGCATCATGATGTGATCCTAATCACATCACAAAAAAAAGGGGGATATGGCGAAATTGGTAGACGCTACGGACTTAATTGGATTGAGCCTTGGTATGGAAACCTACCAAGTGATAACTTTCAAATTCAGAGAAACCCTGGAATTAAAAATGGGCAATCCTGAGCCAAATCCCGTTTTATGAAAACAAACAAGGTTTCAGAAAGCGAGAATAAATAAAGGATAGGTGCAGAGACTCAATGGAAGCTGTTCTAACAAATGGAGTTGGCTGCATTGTGTTCGTAAAGGAATCCTTCCATCGAAACTTCCGAAAAGATGAAAGATAAACCTATATACATATGTATACTTACTGAAATACTATCGCCAAATGATTAAAAATGATTAATGATGACTCCAACCGGTTCTATAATTTTTTTCTGTCTATTTATATGAAAAATGAAATAATTTTTGTGAATCGATTCAAAATCAAAATTGAAAAATGAAATAAATATTCATTGATCAAATCATTCACTCCATCATAGTCTGATAAATCTTTTTTTTTAGAATTGATTAATCGGATAAGAATAAAGATAGAGTCCCATTCTACATGTCAATATCGACAACAATGAAATTTATAGTAAGAGGAAAATCCGTCGACTTTAGAAATCGTGAGGGTTCAAGTCCCTCTATCCCCAAAAAGACCTGGTTGCCTCCCTAATTATTTATCTTCTCATTTTATTTTGTTAGTGACTCAAAATTGGTTATGGTTCGCAGTGATTCTCACTCTACTATTTCATTCACAAACCGATCTGAGCGGAAATTTTTTTTCTTATCACATCATAAGCCTTGTGTGTGATATATATGATACGTGTACAAATGCAAATGAGCATCTTTGAATAATGTATTAAATTAAAATAATTAACAATCTATATCATTATTTGTATTATTTGTACTGTATTGAAACTTACAAGGTTTTCTTTTTGAAGATACAAGAAATTCTACCAGGGCCTGGATAATACTTTGGAATATCTTTTCGTTTTTTAATTGACATAGACCCAAGTCCTATATTAAAATAAAATGAGGATGATGCGTCGTGAATGGTCGGGATAGCTCAGCTGGTAGAGCAGAGGACTGAAAATCCTCGTGTCACCAGTTCAAATCTGGTTCCTGGCACATGAGTAATTTGTATGAGTATATATTCGACAAATTAATTGATATGGGTCGACATACATATTCAGTATTCTAGTTATAGATCATGATACATACTTATCCATCTAAGTGTCGGAGCTATACCCCTTACTAATTTAATTAAGTTTTATGTATATAAAACAGGCAAAAGAAACGATGGGTATTGTGTATTATTGTGTATTAAAGTATACAAAGGAAACGAACTCCATTTTGTTTCCTCTTACTTTTTTTTATTTGTTCGTGTCTCCACCAGTAAAAAAAATGTTACTACTTCATACATATTCCAAAGGGTAAATTACAATTGCTTAGTTGAAAGACCAAAAAATAGAGTCTAGAGTCTAGGGGAGGTGAAGGGCGGGAATAGCCAAGATTGATCTCAGATACAGTACAAATAGAATATGACCCTCTTTCATTTCCTTATATATTTTTTTTTTCATATTCTATTTCTTTATTTCCTCCTATGTTACTTTCTAGAGCCCTTCTAAGTGATGTGCGCGGTACATAGTTCATGATGTGGAACTCTTTTAATTTCATCCTATTGGCTCGGCTCATCCGAAAAAGTATCTTCAAAATTTGAGAATTTCAATGAACCCTCTAATTCTTTTTTTTATTTATTTAGCCCACCTAATGAATGAAACGTCAATTACTCTCTTTGATCTATAAGAGAACGTCCAAATATTCTTTTAATATCTGGGGTTGTAGAAGTGAATATTTGTTTCTGATTATTCAATGAGCATCTTGTATTTCATAAAAATTTGGGGCAATATAATCCTTACGTAAAGGCCAGCCTATCCAACTTTCAGGCATTAAGATACGTTTCAGGCGTGGATGATTATCATAAAAGATTCCCAGCATATCATAAGATTCCCTTTCTTGAAAATCTGCGCTTTTCCAAA